AATTCTCTGTGGATTTCTTGAATTTTAAACAAGAGGGGTTTCGTGGTACTAATTGAATTCAATCAACGGGATTAAGTCTCTTACGACTGGGTTAGGGTAAAATAAAAAATAGGAACAACGACTTAATCTGGACCTCTTAGTCTTTGTACCTAGACTAGCCCGTCTAGCATCCCATAAAAGAGGATCCTTTTTTGATTTATGATTCATATTCATCATCCCCATAGAATTCGGGGAGTAGATAGGACTTAAACAGCAATGGAAGGTATAAATTTTAATATCTATGTCTATCCGAATCTCATTAACAATCAATTCCATATGTAACAGATGTATTTTCTTTGAACCTCATTTTTAGACATTTTGTCTTTGGCTCTAATGAGAATAATTAGAAATCAATGTAACAATTGAGGCAGGGGGTGATTTAGACACTCTATTCACTTTATGGAAAGATTACAGAAAAATTACTGAACCGAAAGTCAAATACGTATAAAATGAAGAAATGCTTATATGTATGTATGTATTGTTATCATTCTATTTCAGTGACAACGGTGTTTCGATTTTTGTGAAAAAGATTTGTGATCCAAATATTTAACATAGAATATCCATAATTTAATTACTTCCAGTGACAATTGTTCAGTTTCTCTGATAGATACAGAAATCCCCTATTCTTTCAATTCTGATTTTATCAATCAGATGAAAGAATAATGACCTAAATCTTCCCTTACATATAAGTCTTTTTTATCCACTCCACAGAAAGAAATTGGATTTGCTTTTCGATCTATCTATATGCTTTAAATCAGTGATGATGGTTCAATTCGAAAAGAAACATGGATTTATCTCTCTTATGATGATCAAAATCAAATGCGGTACTTACTGTAAAACATTATTCAACTAATGATGTCGAAGTAGGAAATTTTTTCAATTAAATATTTTTAATGATTTCTTACGAGTCCTTGGTACTTGAAGACGTGTGAGATTGGTGAATCTATCCTATTGAGTCACTCAAAGATACAGATTCAAAAAGAACTTATTTATTCGTGTTATTTATATTTGTGTTATTTATAAATAATAAAAAAAAAATGTTGCATTCATACGGGATTAAGTTGAATTCTTGCTGAGACTTCTTCAGAAAAATATCTACCTATCCAGATAGAAGGAAAAAAGTATGGATTACTATGTACCGACTGAACCAATGACTACTCATGATTCCATAATTGAATCAATTACATACCGGTTCCAAACTAGAGGAATGTTATGGTAAAACTTCGTTTGAAACGATGTGGTAGAAAGCAACGTGCGACTTGAAAGACATGATCAGCTGTGGATTCTTCCATCCACCATTTTAGATTATATAGGAATGAAAGTGCTCTTGGCTCGACATCTTTTGTTCTGTTCCACTAGAACCCCCATTTGGGGTGTAATGTAAATAGTACATGATATGATGGAGCTCGAGTAGAAAGGATTGATTCATTTCTCAGGGGCAAGGATCTAGGGTTAGTGCCAATCAATAAGTTGGAATAACTTCGTAAGTATATCTTCGATATAGAAATCGAAAGGATCCAATTCGAGCAAGTTTCAAATCCAAAAGGAAATTTTGTTGGAATTGGTAAAACTCTTTTGATCAAAAGTGTAGCACGCGTGAATCAACTGTTCTATGATTCTTTGATAGAAAGAAATCACAAAAAAAGGTATGTTGCTGCCATTTTGAAACGATTAAGGATCACCGAAGTAATGTCTAAACCCAATGATTCAAAGTAAAGATAAAGGATCCTGGAACAAGGAAATACCGTTTTCAATTGTCTCAACAACTAGATCAGAATGAAGAATCCAAATGGATTCTAAACGAGACAAAAAAGGGGGTTAGAGACCACTCAATAAATGAAATGCCTAAGGGTTTTCTTTGAGCTATTTGGGAGTTATCCAACTTGAGTTATGAGTACAAATGATTTTTGCTTTTTCGAGAAAGAAGAAAAAAAAAAGACTTAAATCATAGTCTAATGGATTTGATGATTTTATGGATCTATTTGCCATTCGAATTCTATACCTAGACATAACTTCGAATCATTTTTTCTCGAGCCGTACGAGGAGAAAACCTCTTATACGTTTCTAGGGGGGGGGGGGTATTGTTCATCTACATCTATCCCAATGAGCCGTCTATCGAATCGTTGCAATTGATGTTCGATCCCGAAGAGACGGAAGAGATCTTCAGAAAGTGGGTTTTTATGATCCGATAAAGAATCAAACTTATTCAAATGTTCCTGCTATTCTATATTTCCTTGAAAAGGGCGCTCAACCTACAGGAACTGTTCATGATATTTTAAAGAAGGCGGAGGTTTTTACGGAACTTCGCCTTAATCAAACGAAATTCAATTAATGAAATTGAAAAAAAAAAAGAGTGTGGGGATCACTCATATATAGTCTATAGCTTTGTAGAACTTTTTCTCTACTATTCCCCTTTCTCTTGTTATATTCATACTTATTTATTATTTTATTGCTCTCATAG